AAGTAAACCGGATATGGAGATGGCGACTAGGGTTGCTGTTTCCATTTTTTCGATAATTTCAAGATCACAAAGGATCACGATAATGTCGTTTATTTACAACTACAACGGAATGGTATACAAAGTCAACAGATTTCAACCCATGATAAAAGAGGATTTATGGCTACAAAAACCGTTGAGAGTAGTTCTAGATCTGGGCCAAGACGAACTGGCGTAGGGAGTTTATTGAAACCATTGAATTCGGAATATGGAAAAGTAGCTCCAGGGTGGGGGACTACACCACTTATGGGAGTTGCAATGGCTCTATTTGCAATATTTCTATCTATTATTTTAGAAATTTATAATTCATCTGTTTTACTGGATGGAATTTCAATTAATTAGTTCATAAAAACTATGAAGTCTTAGTTTTTCAATCAAAAAAGATTATTTTACTTATACTTACTTAATGCTTAAAATACTTCATACTTCAACTTAAAATTACCTAAGACTTGGATTTATAGACCATTCTGGCAGTTCGATCGTGAAATTTATTTGTTTCGATATTTCATTTCCGGAATATGAGCGTGTGACTTGTTATAATTGATCCTATTGATAATACAGAGAATGGACCTGTCATCTCTATCAAGATGATTCTACCTCGTCAGATATTTATTCTAGTCTCTGGAGCACGGACTATATAGAATAGATCAAGAAAAGAAATATTTGAACTATGATTCATACCTATTATTCAGACCTCGCAACCGGATTCAAAAAATGGAAATAGGTCTTTTATAAATCAAACAATTTTTTCCTTCATACTTCTTTTGACCGAAAGAAATCTCTTTCTCTAGATTTTTTTGAGTTATTACATTCATTAAAGAAGTGATGATCAAATGGTTTTTACTCAGAAAACCTTTGAGTTTAGCTTTGGTTTTCTTAAATCATCGTGGTTTTAGTATGAATCTGAGGTTTCAATTGATTCATAGGGTCTCAACAAGAGAATTCCTATAAAAAAAAAAGATAGGGAAGAGAAGATTCAAGAGGCCTGTCAGGATTAACATAAAGAAAGATGGATGAGCCAACTTGAGATTGTATTTCTTGGCATTATCATCACAAAGAAGAGATTCCGGATTTTTATTACTTCGTATCTTTTGGTCAAATCGAGTCAAGCGGCTAAGCCACAAGAAGTTTTAAACTCTCTATTCCATATCCGTTGAAACTAGTATTTGTGTGTTTCGGCTTGAGCCGTACGAGATGAAATTCTCATATACGGTTCTCAGAGGGGGAGTCTTTCTTGGGTTACCTATCTCAATAAAGTATATGATTGGTTCGAGGAACGTCTCGAGATTCAAGCGATTGCAGATGATATAACTAGTAAATATGTTCCTCCTCATGTCAACATATTTTATTGTCTAGGGGGAATTACACTTACTTGTTTTTTAGTACAAGTAGCTACGGGTTTTGCTATGACCTTTTACTATCGTCCAACTGTTACAGAGGCTTTTTCCTCTGTTCAATACATAATGACTGAGGCCAACTTTGGTTGGTTAATTCGATCAGTTCATCGATGGTCAGCAAGTATGATGGTTCTAATGATGATCTTGCACGTATTTCGTGTGTATCTTACGGGTGGGTTTAAAAAACCCCGCGAATTAACTTGGGTTACAGGGGTGGTTCTGGCTGTATTGACCGCATCTTTTGGCGTAACTGGTTATTCCTTACCTCGGGACCAAATTGGCTATTGGGCAGTAAAAATTGTAACAGGCGTGCCTGAAGCTATTCCTATAATAGGATCACCTTTGGTAGAATTATTACGTGGAAGTGCTAGTGTGGGCCAATCCACTTTAACTCGTTTTTATAGTTTACATACTTTTGTATTGCCTCTTCTTACTGCCGTATTTATGTTAATGCACTTTTCAATGATACGTAAGCAAGGTATTTCGGGTCCTTTATAGAGAAGGCAGATCATAGATATTTGTAATTTATCATATCGGGGAGGAACAAGAGTCTTTCATTGCTACAAATATGGATTATTGAAAAATAAGGCATGTTATTTGGATACTTCTATTCAACTCTGAAGTATTGTTTATTTGATACGAATCGAATAGTTGAAGTATATTTTCCTAAAAGAGGATGGATTATGGGAGTGTGTGACTTGAACTATTGATTGGTCCATGCAGATATATGATTTTATCCGCCACGTTGGAATTCACAACCCAATGTGTCTCCGCATCCAACCATCACGTAAGTCCCTTTATGTAGCATAGGATAGGCCGGTTCGCTTGAGGAGAATATTTTCTATGATCATACCCGAATCATGTCATGCATGAACAGGCTCCGTAAGATCCCTAGAATAAGTGATGTGGAATCCAATGTTCTATTTATTCCACTTTGTTTAATTTTTCTTTTTTTTTTAGTCATTTTCTTATAATTAATTGCTAGTATTAGTATTTCGTATTAATTTGATAGTAATCTTAGTAAGTTTTTTATAGTATGTAGATGCATTCATTTCCTCTGCATCGACCCTGATCTATGATACTATCGGAGTTAAATAAGGGATCTAAGGAAGCACAGGGGCTAGACTTTATTAGTAACAAGTAAAAACTTTGTATTTTTGTATGTAACACAATCGAGATGTTGTGGGGATAAAAACCAACCAAAAGACATGAATGAGACAATCCAAAAAGCACTTGATCATGATCAAATTTGTAAGCCTACTTGGATATTGAGCATTTCCTTGTTGCCAGAACTGAATTCTTTACAATGAATCGTTGCAACTCGGGGAAATGGAATTTGATAAATCTTTTCTTACATAGAGTCATTCTACATTATATATGTAGATATGTATGAAATATAGAAATATAGATATTCTATGGACCTAGGACCTATTTATGTTCTATGGATCTATTTCTGTAATTCTTTTGATTTTTGCTCGAGCCGGATGATAAAAAATTATCATGTCCGGTTCCTTTGGGGGATGGATCTACAATAATTCACCTATCCAAATAACAAAGAAACCTGATTTGAATGATCCTGTATTAAGAGCTAAATTGGCTAAAGGGATGGGACATAATTATTATGGAGAACCTGCATGGCCCAATGATCTTTTATATATTTTTCCAGTAGTAATTTTAGGCACTATTGCATGTACTGTGGGCTTAGCAGTTCTAGAGCCGTCAATGATCGGTGAACCGGCGGATCCGTTTGCAACTCCGTTGGAAATATTACCCGAATGGTACTTTTTTCCCGTATTTCAAATACTTCGCACAGTACCCAATAAGTTATTGGGTGTTCTTTTAATGGTTTCAGTACCCATAGGATTATTGACAGTACCTTTTTTGGAGAATGTCAATAAATTCCAAAATCCATTTCGTCGTCCAGTAGCTACAACAGTCTTTTTGATCGGTACCGCAGTAGCTCTTTGGTTAGGTATTGGAGCAACTTTACCTATTGAGAAATCCCTAACTTTAGGTCTTTTTCAAATTGATTAAACCGTTAAATACCACGACATAGGTATCTAAGGAAGATCCCCTTCTGGATCTTCCCTAGATACATCTATCTTATTATGATCTATTCTGCAAATATATGGACCGTGTCGAAGATTCAAAACTCATTCTATTCTTTTTTATTTCTAAAAACGAAAAAATGAAAAAAAAAAGTCCAATGGATTTAAAATGAAAACTTTTTCTTAGGTAAATTGATTGCAAAATGCTTCTGTAGAGTGCCCAATATCTGTTTTACATCTTCTATGCGAAAATCTTCCATTTTCATAAGATCTTCTTGACTGTAACTCAAAAGGTCCAATAATGTATGTATATTGGACCTTTTGAGACAATTATAGGTCCTGGAAGACAATTCTGATTGGTCAATAAAAATACATGTCAATGGAATTCCTTTTTTGTTTTTCTTAAGATTAGTGAATCTGTCTTGAAAGGAAAAAAGGGGTAGATTCCATCTGTTTTCATTTTCCTTGAAATTCATGTCCTCTTCCTCTGCATGTAGAAAAGGAATCAATAAATCAATCAAATTACGAGAAGCTTCATAAAGTGCTTCTTTAGGAGTTAAACTTCCATTCGTCCATATTTCTAGAAAGAGTATCTCTTGTTTTTCATTCCCATTCCCATAAGAATGAATACTATGATTCGCATTTCGAACAGGCATAGATACAATATCTATAGGATAACTTCCATCGTGAGAGTCATTTGTGGATTTCATACGATATCCGCGATCTCTCTTGATTTGTAATTCAATACACAAATCAATTGGTTCTGTCAGGTTAGCTATATGCTGTGTCGTGTCAACTATTTCTACAGAAGGTGGTGAGATGATATCTTGAGCTGTTATGTATTTTGGACCCCTGACGCAAATGGATGCGTCCCTAACTCCATAGAGATTACTTCTCAATACAATCTCTTTCAAATTTATTAAAATCTCATGTACTGATTCTTCAATACCCGCTATCGTAGAATATTCATGCAGCACATTTTCAGATTTTGCACGTGTGATATATGTTCCTTCTATTTCTCCAAGTAAAGCCCTTCGCATAGCAATACCTATAGTATAGGCTTGACCTTTCATAAGCGGGGACAGAACAAAACGACCATAATAAAGACGCTTGCTGTCTACTCTTGATTCAACACATTTCCACTGTAGTGTTCGAGTGGATCCTGCTACTTCTTCTCGAACCATACTATTATTTTTCTTTTCTTTATGATTATTGGATCAGATCATTGAATCATTTATTTCTCTTGGAATCTCTTGAATTCTTATTTCTACACACGTCTTTTTTTAGGGGGGCGACATCCATTATGCGGCATGGGTGTTACATCACGTACGAAACTTAATAGCATCCCATTTCTACGAATGGCTCGTAATGCCGCATCTCTTCCGAGACCTGGACCTTTTATCATAACTTCTGCTCGTTGCATACCCTGATCAACTAATGTACGAATAGCATTAAATGCCGCGGCTTGAGCAGCATAGGGTGTTCCTTTTCTTGTGCCTCTGAATCCAGAAGTACCTGCGGAAGCCCAAGAAACCACCCGACCTCGTACGTCTGTAACAGTTACAATAGTATTGTTGAAACTCGCTTGAACATGAATAACTCCTTTTGGTATTCTACGTTCATTCTTATTTGAACCAATACGTGCATTCTTACGTAAACCAATTTTTGCTATAGGTTTTGTCATATTTTATTAGATCATATTCATAAGAATAAAAGAAAGAAGAATCAGAAATCTACAGAAAGATACGGGGATATCCATTTCATATGAAAACGAATCCTTTCTTCTTTCTTTTTACATGTACATGGGTTTGAAAAAGTACTTGATTTAGAACTTGAGAAGGATTACCCCTGTCTCTGTTTATGTCTCGGATTGGAACAAATGACTATAATTCGCCCCCGCCTACGAATCAAGCGACATTTTTCACAAATTTTACGAACAGAAGCCCTTATTTTCATATTTATCATTCCTTACTTTCATTCTGAATCTATTTTTTTTTTTTGAAACAAGAATCAGTTTATTGCATTTTTGAACTTCGAATTATATCCCTACAAAAAGGATGTTTAAAAGAATGATCTAATCGTTCGAATCTTTTTTGCGAAGTCTATAAATTATACGTCCCCTGGTTGAATCATAACGACTCATTTCGATTTTGACTCTATCTCCGGGTAGTATACGTATAAAACTGCGCCGGATTCTCCCTGAAATATAACCTAGAATTAGATCTTCATTATCTAACCGAACTCGGAACATACCGTTGGGAAGTGATTCAGTAATTAAACCCTCATGAATCAATTTTTGTTCTTTCATTCCAGGGAACCCCCTTTAAGTATCAACTAATAGAGGAAGAGTTCTATAATTCACTTCTCCTCTCTATTTTACAAATAGTAAGTTTGAGAGAAAATTAGGGTACCCCGGGAGAATCACCATATATAACACAAAATTTCTCCTCCAATTTTTTCTAGTCGAGCTTCTCGATCTGTCATTATACCTCGAGAAGTAGAAAGAATTACAATTCCCATTCCACCTAAAATCTTAGGAATTCGTTGATAGTTGGAATAGATTCGTAGACCGGGTCGGCTTATACGCTTTAAAATCATTTTATTACCTTTCCTAGTCTTTCTATGTCGTAAGGTTAAAACCAAGAAATCTTTTTTACTTTCTTGATGTTTTCGAACGTTCTCAATAAAACCTTCTCGTAAAAGTATTTTCACAATGTTTTTAGTGATATTAGTAGATACTATTTGAACTCTTCCCTTTTGATCTATGTCAGCATTTCTTATAGAAGTTATTATATCGGCAATAATGTCCCTACCCATGACGAACTATAGTTATTGGTGCCTCCTCATTTTGATATAATCAACATGCTTCTTTTTTGTTTTATTTTTTATTGAATTTTTTTTTTGAAATTCTTCAATTCTAATAAAATTATTCTAAATCTCAAATATATGCATGAGACACAATCTATTAATCGGATCTCTTTCAGATATTTGAATATTCTATTTTCTATATATAGAATAGATAGGATATATCCTATCTTCATCTATAAGACTTCGGGCGCTAATGAAACTATTTTAGTAAAATTCAACTGTCGCAATTCCCGAGCAATCGCACCAAAAATTCGAGTTCCTTTTGGATTTCCCTCTTGATCAATGATAACCGCTGCATTGTCATCATATCGTATTATCATGCCGTTGTCACGTTTGAGTTCTTTACACGTGCGTACAATCACAGCTCTAATTATTTCTGATCTTTCTAGAGGCATGTTGGGCACTGCTTCTTTGATTACAGCAACAATAACATCGCCAATATGAGCATATCGGTGATTACCGGTTCCTATGATTCGAATACACATCAATTCTTGAGCTCCACTGTTATCCGCTACATTCAAAAGGGTCTGAGGTTGAATCATATCATTTTTATTTGAATCTCTTATTTCAATGCAAGGGATAATGGAAAAAAGAAATATTGTCTGTCCAGAGATAAAGAAATCTGTGGTTGTTTTTTCATTCTCAATACTCCTTCCTTCTTCTTTTACTTTTGTTTACCTATCCTGAAATAACAAATTGAGTTCGTATAGGCATTTTGCATGCAGCTATTTCCATAGCAGTTTTGGCTACAGTTTCTGATACTCCACTCATTTCATAAAGTATTCGGCCCGGTTTAACAACGGATACCCAATATTCGGGGGATCCCTTGCCCGAACCCATACGTGTTTCTGTAGGTCTTACAGTAACAGGTTTGTCGGGAAAGATACGTACCCATATCTTTCCACCACGACGTGCATATCGTGTCATTGCTCTTCGCCCTGCTTCTATTTGTCTAGCTGTGATCCAAGCAGGTTCAAGTGCCTGAAGAGCATATCTGCCAAAACAAATATGATTGCCTCGGCAAGATATTCCCTTCATTCTACCTCTATGTTGTTTACGAAATCTGGTTCTTTTGGGGTTATAGTTGATGGTTGTTTCTGAATTCCATCTCTACTGCAGAGCCGGACATGAGAGTTTCTTCTCATCCAGCTCCTCGCGAATGAAATGATTCAAGAATATTAAATATACACATGTATTTATGTATTTCATTCTATCAAAATGAAAAGAAAGAATATACTAATCTTTTTTATATTGAATTTGTTACATAGGTAACTTTATATATAACTAACTAGATAACTAGGTGTATTTGTTTATATATAATGCTTCTTTCTTTTATCAAGATTTCTAAAGTATTTGACTTTACCTCTATTGAAATTGAATCACACCAATAAAGAAAATCCTTAAATGAAAGAAAAATGAAAAATAAAGAAAGGTTTCGCGGGCGAATATTGACTCTTTCCTCCTTCATTTGTAGGATCAATCCATGACCATTCAGAAGAAATCCATTTTTTCTTGGTTCATTTCGCCATCCTACCCAATGAATCATTAGGATTGATTCGTTTTCAAGAAAATCCTATGTAGTCACAGGTTCCATCGTTCCCATAGCTTCTCCATTAATGTTTAGGCCTGAACTCTGCAATGGAGCTCTCAACAAAATCTCTTATTTGTTTCCGAGTCAATCTCCTCAGTTTTTCTTAACCCGAAGCTCGATTCAATTATTCTCTATTTTCTATTCTTTATATTCTTATTTGAATTTCTTTTATTTTATTTATTATTTATTCTATTTTATTATTTTATTTTATTCTATTTTATTATATGTTTCTATACTTCTTTCTATTTTTTCTTTGTATATTTCTTATTCTATTGTATTGTAATTGTATATTTTGTATTTTTATTTTATATTGATGTTGATGCTTTATAACACTGCCTTTTTTATGGGGTAATTTTTCATAAACCATACATATGGGAATCCTATATCATTGAGATCTTTATTCTCTCTTTCTATCATCCTTCCATTTTTCCACATCCCTTTTTTTTTTTCACAATTCATAATCAGATTTCTTTTTTATGAAAGGAATTTCAGTTGCTACAATGCTACAACTATATGATCGATTCAGTCATATAGTGACTGTTTCTTGGGATCTCGACAATACGAAGCAATAAGTTGGTTATTAGTTTTGAGTTTCTTTAGTTTTGATAGTTACTAATACTAAGTTTATAGTGGGGTTAGCCTGTTTTTTTCAATCTCAATTCTAAAGAAAAAACTAACGAGTCACACACTGAGCATAGCAATTATACTAAAATCTAAATTAAATTTAAATAAAGGGTAAATCAAATTTTTATTCAACCTTATAGAATTAGAATTGTTCGTTTTTCTTTGATTAAGAAAAAAAGAAAAAGAAGAAAATAGTTTATAAATTTTTTCTATTGATGACCAGAATGGCGAAATAAATAAAGGTCCATTCTTCTTCTTTTTTCTTTTCTTATTCTTGGTTTACAAATATCCAAATTTTTATGCCTAAGACTCCATAGATAGTTCTAATTGTATGGGAACAGTGATCAATTTTAGCGCGAATTGTTTGTAAGGGAACCCTGCCTTCTCTGATCCATTCGACACGTGCAATCTCTTTTCCGTCGATACGCCCTGCAATTTGCACTTGAATCCCTTTTGTACCCGTTTGTTCAGTTAATTCAATAGCTTTTTTCATTGCCTTTCGAAATGAGACTCTATTTTTTAATTGTAAAGCTATATATTCTGCAAGAATATTAGGTTGTCCATAAGGCTTTTCAATTCTTGTGATAGCAATGTTGAGTCTCCGGTTTACAGAATGAAATTCTTTTTGTACATTCATCTGTAATTCTTCGATTCCCCGTGTTCGTCCTTCTATTAATAAATTGGGAAATCCAATATAGATTATGACCTGAATCAAATCTATTCTTTTTTGAATTACTATATAAGCAATTCCTTCGAAACCTGAGGATATTCTCTTATTTTTTTTTACATAGTCCTTAATACAATTCCGTATTCTTTCATCTTCTTGTAGACCCTTGGAAAAATTCTTTGGTTTTGCGAACCAAAAAGAATGATGACTTTGAGTTGTTCCAAGTCTGAAACCAAGTGGATTTATTTTTTGTCCCATATTTTTCTATTATTTTTCCATCCATTTTTTTTCTAAATAGGAATCTAAAATTTCGATTTTTCTTTTAAAAAAATCTTTATATGACAAGTGGTTTTTTTTATCAGATAACTACGCCCTCGAGCCCGGGGTCTTAACTTTTTCACAATAGCACCTCTATTGACTTCAGCTTTACTAATAAATAAATCAGCTTCATTCAAACCCATATTATGACTAGCATTTGCTGCTGCAGAATAAACTAATTTTAAAATTGGATAAGATGCCCTATAAGGCATTAGTTCCAATATCATGAGTGTTTCTTCATAAGAACGTCCGCGAATCTGATCAATTACTCTTCGTGCTTTGAAAACAGACATACATATATGTTGAGCTAACACTTTTGCTTCTCTATCCGAATTTTCGTTCTTTATCATAAAAGTTCTCCCCCGCCAATGAATGATAAGTGCCTAGGTGAAGTATAGTATAAGATAAGTCAGAAAAGTGAGTATATTAGTATACTAGAAAAAGAAATATA